AGATTTAACATCCGAAAAGAGGAAAAAACGGAGTCTTTGTCTAAAGAAATGCGTTGATAAAGGGCAGATGTATAGAACCTTTCAACGAGATAGTGCTTTTTCAACTCTCTCAAAATGGAATCTATTCCAAACATATATGCCATGGTTCCTTACTTCGACAGGGTACAAATATCTAAATTTTATATTTTTAGATACTTTTTCAGACTTATTGCCGATACTAAGTAGCAGTCAAAAGTTTGTATCCATTTTTCATAATATTATGTATGGATCAGATATATCATGGCGAGTTCGTCAGAAAAAATGGTGTCTTCCACAATGGAATCTGATAAGTGATATTTCGAGAAAGTGCGTACATAATCTTCTTCTGTTCGAAGAAATGATTCATCGAAATAATGAGTCACCATTGATATCGACACATCCGAGATCGCCAAATGTTCGGGAGTTCCTCTATTCAATCCTTTTCCTTCTTCTTTTTGCTGGATATCTCGTTTGTACACATCTTCTCTTTGTTTCCCGAGCCTCTACTGAGTTACAGACAGAGTTCGAAAAAGTCAAATCTTTGATGATTCCCTCATACATGATTGAGTTGCGAAAACTTCTGGATAGGTATCCTACATCTGAACTGAATTCTTTCTGGTTAAAGAATCTCTTTCTAGTTGCTCTAGAAGCAATACGGGGTTCTGTTTCTGGCGTCAACATGCTATTGGGTGGTGGTCCCGCTTATGGGGTCAAATCAATACGTTCTAAGAAGAAATATTGGAATCTTAATCTCATCGATATCATCGATCTCATAAGTATCATACCAAATCCCATCAATCGAATCACTTTTTCGAGAAATACGAGACATCTAAGTCATACAAGTAAAGAGATCTATTCATTGATAATAAAAATAAAAAACGTGAACGGTGATTGGATTGATGATAAAATAGAATCCTGGGTCGCGAACACTGATTCGATTGATGATGAAGAAAGAGAATTCTTGGTTCAGTTCTCCACCTTAACGACAGAAAAAAGGATTGATCAAATTCTATTGAGTATGACTCATAGTGATCCTTTATCTAGTGATCATTTATCAAAGAATGACTCTGGTTATCAAATGATTGAACAACCGGGAGCAGTTTACTTACGATACTTAGTTGACATTCATAAAAAATGTCTAATGAATTATGAGTTCAATACATCCTGTTTAGCAGAAAGACGGATATTCCTTGCTCATTATCAGACAATCACGTATTCACAAACCTCGTGTGGGGCTAATAGTTTTCATTTCCCATCTCATGGAAAATCCTTTTCGCTCCGCTTAGCCCTATCCCCCTCTAGGGGTATTTTAGTGATAGGTTCTATAGGAACTGGACGATCCTATTTGGTCAAATACCTAGCGACAAACTCCTATGTTCCTTTCATTACGGTATTTCTGAACAAGTTCCTGGATAACAAGCCTAAAGGTTTTCTTATTGATGATATCGATATTGATGCGAGTGACGCTATTGATGCGAGTGACGCTATTGATGCTAGTGACGATATCGATCGTGACCTTGATATTGATACGGAGCTGGGGCTGCTAACTCTGATGAATGCGGATATGATGCCGGAAAGAGACCGATTTTATATCACCCTTCAATTCGAATTAGCAAAAGCAATGTCTCCTTGCCTAATATGGATTCCAAACATTCATGATCTGGATGTGAATGAGTCGAATTACTTATCCCTCGGTCTATTAGTGAACTATCTCTCAGGGGATTGTGAAAGATGTTCCACTAGAAATATTCTTGTTATTGCTTCGACTCATATTCCCCAAAAAGTGGATCCCGCTCTAATAGCTCCGAATAAATTAAATACATGCATTAAGATACGAAGGCTTCTTATTCCACAACAACGAAAGCACTTTTTCACTCTTTCATATACTAGGGGATTTCACTTGGAAAAGAAAATGTTCCATACTAATAGATTCGGGTCCATAAGCATGGGTTCCAATGCACGAGATCTTGTAGCACTTACCAATGAGGCCCTATCGATTAGTATTACACAGAAGAAATCAATTATAGACACTAATACAATTAGATCCGCTCTTCATAGACAAACTTGGGATTTGCGATCCAAGGTAAGATCCGTTCAGGATCATGGGATCCTTTTCTATCAGATAGGAAGGGCTGTTGCACAAAATGTACTTCTAAGTAATTGCCCCATAGATCCTATATCTATCTATATTAAGAAGAAATCATGTAATGAAGGGGATTCTTATTTGTACAAATGGTACTTCGAACTTGGAACGAGCATGAAGAAATTAACGATACTTCTTTATCTTTTGAGTTGTTCTGCTGGATCGGTCGCTCAAGACCTTTGGTCTCTACCCCGACCTGATGAAAAAAATGGGATCACTTCTTATGGACTCGTTGAGAATGATTCTGATCTAATTCATGGCCTATTAGAAGTAGAAGGCACTCTGGTGGGATCCTCACCGACAGAAAAAGATTGCAGTCAGTTTGATAATGATCGAGTG